GTTTGTGGTTGTTTTTTGTTGATGTGGTTTGTGTTTTTGTTTGCTTTTTTTGTGGGGTTGAAGGTAGGGGGAATTGGTTTAAAGTTGTTAGCAAGGGTAAGAAAAAATGGCATGATGAATGGTTTGGATACGAATGCAGGGAGTTGCAGCTAATTTTTTGTTAAAACGAATGAAAATTTTGTCAAGATAAAAGAACGAATGAAAAAACATGCGTTTAATTGAAAATTCCAGGAAGCTGTAAATATAGTAAGTATGTCCGGTGACCATTACATTAATCGGTACCTATGAGGTAAAAAGCGCGGGTTCCATGAATGGGGTCAAAGTGCATCAGTGTCAAGTTTGAGACGGGCTTATCCTTCGACCATGACATTATGGGTGTTAGGGCGGTACGCAGCTCGGCGGTCATGTGATGGACATGTCAAGAGGAAGATAACTCCTGCTACGCACTGGAAGGGTTTATTGAAAGGACCCCCAGAAGAAACAAAGAGTAGAAGAGGTGAAATGCCGCGATAACGAAAGGAATAGAGGAGTGTTCATCACCCAGCACTTGTATCTGTGAAGAGCAGGGAATAAGGAACTTAGCAGGTTATGGACCTGAAGTTACCACGGGTGGCGCAAAAGAGCAAGTTGGGCTTCGAGGGTAAGAGGGAAAGTATGTCCTTGAAGACAATAACCTAAAGCAGAACAGACGTTGAGTAGCTCGGTTCTCGTGAGGATTACGATTAATAGATAACCAGGTTCTCTGGCTTGGGAGCGCTTGAAGGCTGTTGGAGAGGGATTAGTTTTAGGAGGTGGGCGAATAGTATGACTAGGAGCATGCAAAGGAGTACTGGGACATTCCTCGTATACTGGAGTGAAGGTTCGGGTATATATGGCTAGGTCCGATCTTGTGTGACGCGTGTGTTTGCGGCTGGGAGAAGTCATATGGGCTCAAGGGGGGTGGAGGTAAGCATGGGGGGGGGATTAGCCGTTGGGAAATTATCTTATGGGGCGAAGTGTTTGGGTTTGGGTAGGAGGAGAGGTTGGTCGTTAGGTGGATTATCCTACATTGACTTAATGCCTGATGGGGTAGATAAGTTTAATGCAAAGTACCACATACCCTAGGTGCACTAAAAAATAGTGCGGGGGGTGTAGGGGGGGGGGGTGAAGAGAGAGAGAGTTGATGTTCCTGTAGTTAAATTTTTGTTAACGATAGCTTTTCAGGCTTTAGATCTCGGAGAAAGGCGAGCGGGAACTTATGCTAAAATTTGTTCTATTAATAGGTTTGTTCTTTGTCTTAGGTGGATTAGCGGTTTCGTCTAACCCATCTCCGTATTATGGGGTAGTTGGATTGGTTGTGGCGTCTATTGCTGGGTGTGGGTGATTAGTGAGCTTGGGGGCGTCGTTTGTGTCTCTGGTGTTGCTAATGGTTTATCTGGGGGGGATGTTAGTGGTGTTTGTTTACTCAGTTTCACTAGCGGCGGACCCCTATCCTGAGGCCTGGGGAGATTGAGGAGTAGTTGGGTATGGGTTTGGGATAAGCTTGGTTGTGGGGGTGGGGTTGGCTTTAAGTGGTGTGTACGAGGTGTTGGTGGATGTGGGGACGGTGAATAATGTGGGATTGGCACTGGCTCGGTTAGATTTTGGTGGGGTGGCGGTATTCTATTCATGGGGTGCGGGGTTGTTTTTAATTGGTGGGTGAGGGCTTTTGTTGGCCTTGTTTGTGGTATTGGAGCTTGTACGGGGGTTATCTCGGGGGGCTATTCGGGCTGTTAGGGTGTTCAGAGAGTAGTTTAATTAAAATACCAGCTTTGGGAGTTGGCGATGAGGGTTGTATTCCTTTCTCTCTGAGATGGGGAGGGGTGTTGTTTGTGGGAAGAATGGTATGGTGGATGGATGGTGAATGGTTTGGATACGAATGCAGGGAGTTGCAGCTAATTTTTTGTTAAAACGAATGAAAATTTTGTCAAGATAAAAGAACGAATGAAAAAACATGCGTTTAATTGAAAATTCCAGGAAGCTGTAAATATAGTAAGTATGTCCGGTGACCATTACATTAATCGGTACCTATGAGGTAAAAAGCGCGGGTTCCATGAATGGGGTCAAAGTGCATCAGTGTCAAGTTTGAGACGGGCTTATCCTTCGACCATGACATTATGGGTGTTAGGGCGGTACGCAGCTCGGCGGTCATGTGATGGACATGTCAAGAGGAAGATAACTCCTGCTACGCACTGGAAGGGTTTATTGAAAGGACCCCCAGAAGAAACAAAGAGTAGAAGAGGTGAAATGCCGCGATAACGAAAGGAATAGAGGAGTGTTCATCACCCAGCACTTGTATCTGTGAAGAGCAGGGAATAAGGAACTTAGCAGGTTATGGACCTGAAGTTACCACGGGTGGCGCAAAAGAGCAAGTTGGGCTTCGAGGGTAAAGAGGGAAAGTATGTCCTTGAAGACAATAACCTAAAGCAGAACAGACGTTGAGTAGCTCGGTTCTCGTGAGGATTACGATTAATAGATAACCAGGTTCTCTGGCTTGGGAGCGCTTGAAGGCTGTTGGAGAGGGATTAGTTTTAGGAGGTGGGCGAATAGTATGACTAGGAGCATGCAAAGGAGTACTGGGACATTCCTCGTATACTGGAGTGAAGGTTCGGGTATATATGGCTAGGTCCGATCTTGTGTGACGCGTGTGTTTGCGGCTGGGAGAAGTCATATGGGCTCAAGGGGGGTGGAGGTAAGCATGGGGGGGGGATTAGCCGTTGGAAAATTATCTTATGGGGCGAAGTGTTTGGGTTTGGGTAGGAGGAGAGGTTGGTCGTTAGGTGGATTATCCTACATTGACTTAATGCCTGATGGGGTAGATAAGTTTAATGCAAAGTACCACATGCCTTAGAACAAATAGAAAAGGGCCTGTGGGGGGGAAGGGGGGGGCCCTTTAATATGGGATAACTCTAAGAAGGGGTGTAATCTTCAATCTTTGGTTTACAAGACCAATGTTTTTATAAACTATTAGAGTTAGTTAAAGTTTAAGTATCTTGTTTTCTAGGATGGATGCAAGTGGGAATAGGACTAAGATGATTGTGAAGTAGGAGATTGAGGCTAGTTGTCCGATGATGATAAAGGGGTGTTCAACTGGTTGGCTGCCTACTCAGGTGAGGATCAGGAGGTTGGCTACTAATGTTCAGAATAGGATTTGTGATAGAGGGCGGAAAGTTATTGAGCGTAGTTTAGATGTATGGAGAAGGGGGATGAGGAATAGGACTAGTACAGAGGCAGCTAGGGCGAGTACTCCGCCTAGTTTGTTTGGGATAGATCGGAGGATAGCATAGGCGAATAGGAAGTATCATTCGGGTTTGATGTGGGGTGGGGTTGATAGGGGATTGGCTGGTGTGAAATTTTCTGGGTCTCCTAGCAGGTTTGGGGCGAATAGGGCTAAAGCAGCTAGTAGGGAGAACATGAGTACGAATCCCAGGATGTCTTTGATGGTGTAGTAGGGATGGAATGGGATTTTATCGCAGTCTGAGGGGATTCCTAGGGGGTTGTTTGATCCTGTTTCGTGCAGGAGGGTAAGGTGGACTAGCGTGAGACCTGCAACGACGAATGGGAGGAGGAAGTGGATGGCGAAAAATCGGGTTAGGGTGGGGTTGTCTACTGAGAATCCTCCTCACAGTCATTCTACTAGGGTTTGACCGATGTAAGGGATTGCTGAGAACAGATTTGTAATTACTGTAGCCGCTCAGAATGATATTTGTCCTCAGGGCAGTACGTAACCAACAAAGGCGGTGGCTATAAGTGTAAGTAATAGTACAACTCCGATGTTTCATGTCTCTTTATTTAGGTAAGATCCGTAGTAGAGTCCTCGGCCGATGTGGAAGTAGATACAAATGAAGAAAAGTGAGGCTCCGTTCGCGTGCAGGTTTCGAATTAGTCAGCCATATTGGACGTTTCGGCACGTGTGAGCAACGGATTCGAAGGCCAGGTTAGTGTCTGCTGTGTAGTGTATTGCTAGTAGTAGGCCTGTAATGATTTGTGTAATTAGGCAGATGCCTAGTAGGGATCCAAAGTTTCATCAGGTTGAAATGTTGGATGGTGTTGGAAGGTCAATTAAGGAATCGTTGATGGTTTTTAGTAGGGGGTGATTTTTACGAAGATTGAGAGCCATTAGTGGGTTCTGTATGAGGATATGAGGATAATGATGATAGATAGGGCGAAAGCTCCTAAGTAGGGTTTGATGAGGTCAGAGTGTAGAAGGGTGGTAGCTTTTGTTATGGTTTGTTGTGAGCTGGCTAGTCCTTCTGGTCCTAGTAGTTTTAGTCAGGAGAGGTCTACTAGGCTGGAGGCGATGTTCTGTCCGCTAGTCAGTAGATTAGTTATGTTGAAGCGGTGTGTAAGTGGGTTGAAGTATCCTAAGGAGATGGAGAAGTTGTATAGCGGGCTTTGTTTTGTTAGAATGAGGGTTTGGGTTATTTTTGAAAGTTCTAGCGCGATAACAATTCCTAAGGCTGAGACTACTAGGGCTATGACTTTGATTGAAAGAGGTATAGTTATAGGGGGTGTTTTTGTAGGGGGGATGTATGGAGTGATAAGGAGTCCTGCTATAATGCTTCCTAAGGCAAGTCGGGTGATTGGGGAGGTAACTAGTGGGTTGTTTTCGTTTATTGGAGTTAGAGGGGGGATTCGTACGAATCCGGTTTGTACTAGTACAATTATGCGGATTGTATATACCGCGGTAAATGATGTTGCTAGTAGGGTTAGGACTAGAGCTCAGGTGTTTAGGTACGAGGTGCTTAGGCTTTCGATGATTTGGTCTTTTGAGTAGAAGCCTGCCAGGAATGGGGTTCCTATCAGGGCCAGGTTGCCGATGGTAAGACATGATGTGGTTGTTGGTAGTATTTTTTGTAGTCCTCCTATTTTTCGGATGTCTTGTTCGCCGTTGAGAGCGTGAATAATTGAGCCGGAGCATAGGAAAAGCATGGCTTTGAAGAATGCGTGGGTAGAGATGTGTAGAAAGGCTAGTTGTGGGAGGTTTAGCCCGATGGTTACTATTATTAAGCCTAGTTGGCTTGAGGTGGAGAAGGCGATAATTTTTTTGATGTCGTTTTGGGTTAAGGCACATATAGCTGCGAATAGAGTAGAGAGGGCACCAAGGCATAAGCATAGTGTTAGGGCTGTTTGGTTGTTGCTGAATAATGGGTGTGTTCGAATGAGTAGGAAGATTCCAGCGACTACCATGGTACTAGAGTGGAGTAATGCGGATACAGGGGTTGGGCCTTCTATGGCGGCTGGTAGTCAGGGATGGAGTCCGAATTGGGCGGATTTACCTGTTGCAGCTAAAATGAGGCCTAGAAGTGGTAGGGTGGGGATTTGATGTGGGGAGGATAGTTGTTGGATTTCTCAGGTGTTTATAGTGTAGGCTAGTCAGGCTATGCAGAGAATGAGTCCAATGTCTCCGACTCGGTTGTATAGGACAGCTTGGAGGGCAGCGGTATTAGCTTCGGCCCGGCCGTGCCATCAGCTGATTAGGAGGAAGGATATAATGCCTACTCCTTCTCACCCGATGAATAGGACGAATAGGTTGTTGGCGATAATTAGGATGAGTATAGCAATTAGGAAGAGTAAGAGGTAGGTGAAGAATTTTGTGATATATGGGTCCGAAGCTATATATCATATTGCGAATTGTAGGATGGATCATGACACGAATAGGGCGATTGGAAAGAATGTGAGGGAGTAGAAGTCTATTTTAAGGCTAATTGGGATTTTGAAGTTTATGATGAATTTTCGTTCTCATAAGGTTAGAAGGCATTCTGTTCCTGAGTAGATGTGGATTGTCATTGGGATTAGGCTAATCAGGAAGGAAGCTTTTACTGTGTTTGTAATGATGTTTGGGGTGTTTTTGAGTTTGTTTGATATAAGTGGGAAGATAATGGGAGTGGATAGGGTAGTTAGGGTGAGTAGTATGGAGGTGATTAGGACTAGTGATAGGTCCATTACTTTCACTTGGATTTGCACCAAGATGAGTGGCTCCTAAGACCATTGGATTACTGTTATCCTTTGAAAGTAAGGGGGCTGAGGTTTTATACTCAGATGCGAGAATTAGCAGTTCTTGCTGGTTAAACCTCCCCTCGGCAGGTAAGAAGGTTTTAACTTCTATTTTTAGAATCACAGTCTAATGTTTTGGTTGAAACTATACTTGCATATAGGGATTCCAGAGATGAGGTCGGGTTTGAGGATGAGAAGGATTATAGGGATTATGTGAAGGGCTATGAGGAGGTGTTCTCGTGTGGAGGAGTTTTGGACGGATGTGATGTGAGATGGGAGTGCTCCTCGTTGTGTTATTATTAGCATGTATAGGGTGTAGGAAGCAGTTAGTAGGATTGCCGCTCCTGTTAGTAGGATTGTTAGTGAGGATCAGTTGAATAGTGCGATTACAATAGTTAGTTCTGCTATGAGGTTGATTGTTGGGGGAAGTGCTATGTTTGTTAGGTTTGCTATAAGTCATCAGATGGCTATGAGTGGAAGGATAGGTTGCATACCTCGGGTGAGTAGGAGGATTCGGCTGTGTGTACGTTCATAGTTGGTGTTGGCTAAGCAGAATAGTATTGAGGAGGTTAATCCATGTGCGATTATTAAGATTATTGCTCCCGAGAATGCTCATTGGGTTTGGATTATGGTTGCGGCGATGACTAGGCCTATATGGCTGACGGATGAGTAGGCAATTAGGGATTTTAGGTCGATTTGCCGTAAGCAGATGGCGCTGGTTATTAGTGTCCCTCATAGAGCTAGGGTGATGAATGGGTAGTGGAGGTTGTTTAGTGTCGGGTTTACTAGGGCTGTGAATCGCATGATGCCGTAGCCTCCGAGTTTTAGTAGTAGGGCGGCTAGTAGTATTGAGCCGGCGATTGGGGCTTCTACATGGGCTTTGGGGAGTCATAGGTGGAGGCCGTATAGAGGTGCCTTTACTATGAAAGCAAGGAGTAGGGCTAGGCTAGATACCAGGCCCGATCAGGAGGTGGTTATTGTTGGGTGTGATGGCTTTAGTATGGGGAAGTAGAGGGTGCCGATTTGGTTGTGTAGGTGAAGGATGGCGATTAATAGGGGTAGTGAGCTGGCTAGTGTGTAGAATAGGAGATAGATGCCAGCATTTAGTCGTTCTGGTTGGTTACCTCATCGGGTAATGAGGATTAGGGTGGGAATTAGGGTGGCTTCGAACGCGATGTAGAATAGTATCAATTCTGAAGCTGAAAAGGCTAGAAGGATAGATGGTTGGGCTAGGACCACCGTTGTGATAAAGATTCGTTTGCGGATGGTGGGTTCTTGTTCTAGGTGGTTTTGGCTCGCTATAAGTATGAGGGGGAGGAGTCAGCATGATAGAACTAGCAGCGGAGAGGAGATTTGGTCAATGGCAGTTCAAGGGGATAGGCTTTTATTAGGGTAGTAGGTTGGTACCAGTCATTGTAGGCTGATAGTGGCGATTAATAGGCTGTATATTGTGGTGTTGGTCCACAGGTGTTTGCGTGGAGAGAGGAAGGTTAAGGGGAGGAGTATAATAGTTGGGATGATAATTTTTAGCATTGGAGTAGGTTGAAGTTGTGTAGGTGGTCAGAGCCGTGAGTGCGGGTGGAAGCTACGAGTAGGGCAAGCCCTGTGCCTGCTTCGCAAGCAGAGAAAGTGAGTATTAGGATAGGTAGGAGGGTAGGTGATGATGTTTGTGTTTGGATGGGCCATATGGATAGGGCGAGGTATATTGATAGTATTATGCTTTCAAGGCATAGGAGTGCTGAAATTAGGTGGGTTCGGTGGAAGGCTAATCCTAGGCCGCTAAGGGTAAAGGCTGAGTAGAAGCTTAGGTGGAGTAGGGTCATAAAGAAAGTTATAGGGTGTGAGCTATAATCTGTTGAGTCGAAATCAACTGCCTTGGTTAGACTAACTTTCTTGTCTTCTTATTCTGCCCATTCTAGTCCTCCTTGGATTCATTCGTATACTAGCCCTAGAGTGAGGAGGAGGATCAGGATGGATGCTCAGGTAAGTGTGGTGGTGGGATTTTGGAGTTGGGTGGCTCATGGTAAGGGAAGGAGGAGGGCGATTTCTAGGTCAAATAGGAGAAAGAGGATAGCTACCAAGAAGAATCGGATTGAGAATGGTAGTCGAGCAGAACCCAGTGGGTCGAAACCGCATTCGTAGGGGGATAGCTTTTCTGCATCTGGGTTTATTTGGGCGATTCAGAAGTTCAGTGCAGTTAGGATGAGACTTAGGGTTAGGGATAGGGCAATTATGAATGTAATTATGTTCATTACTCTTCTCTGGGGTTAAACCAGATTCTAAGGATTGGAAGTCGATTGTAATGAATATACTAGAAGAGTATGATCCTCATCAGTAGATAGTTATGTAGAGGAATAGTCAGGCAACATCTACAAAATGTCAATATCAGGCTGCTGCCTCGAAGCCGAAGTGGTGGTTTGGTGTGAAATGGTATTTGATTAGACGTAAGAGGCAGACTAGGAGGAAGGTAGAGCCGATGATTACGTGTAGGCCGTGGAACCCAGTAGCGACAAAGAAGGTGGAGCCGTAGACGCTATCCGCGATGGAGAATGGCGCTTCGTAGTATTCTATGCCTTGGAGACCTGTGAAGTAGAATCCTAGAAGAATTGTTAGGGTGAGAGCGTGGATTGCTTGTTTTCGGCGTGCTTCTGTAATGCTGTGGTGGGCTCATGTAACTGTGATTCCTGAGGCTAGGAGGATGGCAGTGTTGAGTAGTGGGACGTCTATGGGGTCTAGGGGTTTGATTCCTACGGGAGGTCACTGGCCTCCTAGTTCTGGGGTGGGAGCTAGGCTGGAGTGGAAGAAGGCTCAGAAGAATCCTAGGAAAAAGAAGGCTTCGGATGTGATGAATAGGACTATTCCATATCGTAGCCCCTTTTGGACTGTAGGGGTGTGGTGGCCCTGGAAGGTGCTTTCTCGTACAATGTCTCGTCATCATTGGAATATTACTAGGAGTGTTGATAGGAGGCCGATGATTAGGAGATGGGGAGAGTTGTAGTGGAATCATATAGTCAGCCCAGAGGTGGTAAGAAGGGCGGCGGCTGCGCCGAGAATAGGTCATGGACTTGGATCTACTATGTGGTAAGAGTGTGCTTGGTGTGCCATTTGGTTGGTTAGATGTTTTCTTGGAGATAAAGGGTTAGTAGTAGGACAAAAACGTAGGCTTGAATTATAGCTACGGCAATTTCTAGAATTGTGAGCAGGAATAAAACTAGTAGTGTTATGAGAGAGACTAGGGGCATTGTTGAGAAAAGGGCCACAGTGGCTGTGGAGATCAGTTGGATGAGGAGGTGGCCTGCTGTGAGGTTTGCTGTTAGGCGCACGCCTAGTGCTAGAGGTCGGATGAGCAGGCGTGTGGTTTCGATTAAGATAAGGGCCGGGATTAGTGGTGTGGGAGTTCCTTCTGGAAGAAGGTGTCCTAGGGAAACGGAGGGTTGGTTTCGCAGGCCTGTGAGGAGTGTGGCGAGTCATAGTGGGAAGGCTAGGGCTAAGTTCATAGATAGTTGGGTGGTGGGGGTGAAGGTGTATGGTAGTAGACCTAGAAGGTTAATTAGGAGTAAGAAGACTATTAGTGATGTTAAGATTAGTGCCCATTTGTGGCCTTTTTTGTTTAGTGGGGTTATTAGTTGTTTTGTAATGAGGTTGACAAATCATAGCTGGAGGGTTGAGACTCGGCTGGTGATCCATCGGTTATTGTGGGATGGGAGAAGTAGGGCTGGGAATGTTATTGAGATGAGGATTAAGGGGATTCCTAAGAGGGATGGACTTGAAAATTGGTCGAAGAAGCTTAGGTTCATGGTCAGGTTCAGGGGGTGGTAGTGTAAGTTGTTGGGGTTTTGTTGGATGGTGGGTTTGTGGACACAAATGATAGGAGTTTAGGTTGGATGATTAGGGAAAATGTTAGTCATGTGATGGTCATGATAAAAAATCAGGGAGCTGGGTTCAGTTGTGGCATATCATTAAGGAGGGGGTTATCCCTCTTTCTCTAGCTTAAAAGGCTAGTGCTGTTCCATAGCTTCTTAATGATTATGATGGTGTAATAGAGAGTCAGTTCTCGAAGCTGGCAAGTGGGATAGCTTCTACTACAATAGGCATGAAACTGTGGTTTGCTCCGCAGATTTCTGAGCACTGGCCGTAGTAGATTCCAGGTCGGCTGGCTAGGAATGAAGTCTGATTTAGACGTCCTGGGATTGCATCGGTCTTTACACCTAGGCTAGGAACAGCTCATGAGTGTAAGACGTCGTCGGCGGTAACGATAACTCGGACGGTGGATTCTGTTGGGACGATCACTCGATGGTCTACTTCTAGCAGACGGAAATGTCCTAGTGGTAGTTCTGTTGTTGGTGTCATATATGAGTCGAATGTTAGGTCTTTGACGTCAGTGTACTCGTAGCTTCAGTATCACTGGTGGCCAATGGCTTTTAGGGTGAGGTCTGGTTGGTTAATTTCGTCTATTATGTATAGAATTCGTAATGATGGGAGGGCTAGTGTGATTAGTACTCCGGCTGGGAGAATTGTTCAGATTAGCTCGATTACCTGTGCGTCAACTGTGCTTGATGATAGTTTTTGCGTAAGTATGGTGGCTAGGAGGTAGAGGACTAGGCTGCAAATAGCTAGGGCGACCATTAGGGCGTGGTCGTGGAATTGCATGAGTTCTTCTATAATAGGTGATGAGGCGTCTTGGAAGTTCAGTTGTGAGTGGTTTGCCATAATGTTGGGGTGTACAGGGGTTTCACCTGTAATTTAGCCTTGACAAGGCTATGTAATTATTTTACTAACACCTCTTATGAGAAAGAAGCATAAGTGGTTATGCGGTTGGCTTGAAACCAACATGTGGGGGTTCGACTCCTTCCTTTCTTGGACTTGGACAAAGGCAGGTTCTTCGAATGTGTGGAATGGGGGTGGGCAGCCATGGATTCATTCAATGTTTGTGCTTGTTAGTTCTGGCTGTAGGGCTTTACGTTTGGATGCGAAGGCTTCTCAGATGATGAACACTAGCATGATTATGGCTGTTATAGAGATCAGTGAACCTACGGAGGAGATGGTGTTTCATAGTGTGTAGGCATCTGGGTAGTCTGAGTAACGTCGTGGCATGCCGGCTAGGCCTAGGAAGTGTTGTGGGAAGAAGGTGAGATTAACGCCTACGAATATCACTCCGAAGTGGATTTTAGCTCATGTTGAGTGGGGTGTGTAGCCGGTGAATAGGGGGAATCAGTGGGTGAAGCCTGCTAGGATTGCAAATACTGCTCCTATGGATAGGACGTAGTGGAAGTGGGCGACTACGTAGTATGTATCATGTAGAGCAATGTCTAGGGAGGAGTTGGCTAGTACGATGCCTGTTAGTCCTCCAATAGTGAATAGGAAGATAAAGCCTAGTGCTCATAACATAGGAGGGTCTCATTTGATAATTCCTCCGTGTAGAGTGGCTAGTCAGCTGAATACCTTGATACCAGTTGGGATTGCGATGATTATTGTAGCGGATGTGAAGTATGCTCGGGTGTCTACGTCCATCCCTACTGTGAATATGTGGTGGGCTCATACAATGAATCCTAGGAATCCGATGGAGAGTATGGCTCATACTATCCCTATGTAGCCGAATGGTTCTTTTTTTCCTGCGTAGTACGCTACAACGTGTGAAATGATTCCAAATCCAGGGAGGATGAGGATGTAGACTTCTGGGTGGCCGAAGAATCAGAATAGGTGTTGGTAGAGTACTGGGTCTCCTCCTGCTGGGTCGAAGAAGGTTGTGTTTAGGTTGCGGTCTGTGAGTAGTATTGTAATACCTGCAGCAAGGACTGGAAGGGATAGGAGGAGGAGTACTGCGGTGATTAGGACGGATCAGACGAATAGGGGGGTTTGGTACTGTGATAGGGCTGGGGGTTTTATGTTGATTGCTGTTGTGATGAAATTATTTGCCCCGAGGATTGAAGAGATTCCTGCTAGATGCAGGGAGAAGATGGCCAGGTCGACTGAGGCTCCTGCATGGGCTAGGTTGCCAGCTAGGGGAGGGTAGACAGTTCAACCAGTTCCTGCTCCTGCTTCTACTGTAGAGGAGGCTAGTAGGAGTAAGAAAGATGGTGGGAGGAGTCAGAAGCTTATGTTGTTTATTCGGGGGAATGCTATGTCAGGGGCTCCAATTATTAGGGGGACTAGTCAGTTTCCGAATCCTCCAATCATAATTGGTATTACTATAAAAAAGATTATTACGAAAGCGTGGGCTGTGACGATTACGTTATAAACTTGGTCGTCTCCCAGTAGGGCTCCAGGTTGACCTAGTTCTGCTCGGATGAGCAGGCTTAGGGCGGTACCGACCATCCCGGCTCATGCGCCGAAGATTAAGTATAGGGTACCGATGTCTTTGTGGTTGGTTGAGAATAATCATCGGTTGACGAATGTCATAGGTAAGATGGCTGAGTGTTTAAGCGTTAGGCTGTAGTCCTTTTTACAGAGGTTCAATTCCTCTTCTTATCGGCCTTGTAGTGAAATTCATGGTGGGTTGCAAGCTCATTGATGTGCATTGGTTTGCACCGAGGTCTGGTAGGCAGAAGCCTGTTGGTTGGGGCATATAGCTGTTAACTATACTTTTATGGGATCGAAGCCCATCTGTCTAGGGTAGTAGGAAAGGTCCTAGCTTAATTAAAGCACCTGGGTTGCATTCAGGAGATGCGGGGCAGTATCCTGCGGGTCTTATCAGAAACTAAGAGAGTTTAACTCTTGTTTAAGGCTTTGAAGGCCTTCGGTTTAAGTAATCCTAAGTTTCTTAGATGATGGTGGGGATTATTGGGGAGATAGGGAGGAGTGAGGTTGATGTGACGGTTATGATGGCGATTATGGTGTTGATGGGGGTGTTAGTGCGTCACTGTTTGATGTGGTTTGTGGTATGAGGGGGGAGTGTAATTGTGGCGCAGTATGCTAGGCGGAGGTAGAAGAATAGGCTCAGCAGGGAGAGAATTGAGATTATCACTGCTACTGCAGCTATGTCTTGTTTAGTTAGTTCTTGGATGATGAGTCATTTGGGTAAGAATCCTGTTAAGGGTGGTAGTCCTGCGAGGGAGAGCATTGTTAGGAGGAGTATAGCGCTTAGTGCAGGGGTTTTCGTTCATGTGGTTATTAGTGTAGACAGTTTTAAGGTTTTAATTGAGTTTAAAGTTAGGAAAACGGCTGCAGTTATTAGGATGTATAGGTAGAAGTTTAATAGGGTGAGTTTAGGGTTGTAGGAGATGATAATAGTTATTCAGCCTAGGTGCGAGATAGAGGAGAATGCTAGGATTTTTCGGATCTGTGTTTGGTTGAGTCCCATTCATCCTCCCACAGCTACGGATATGATGGCCATGAGTGTTAGTAGGGTTTGGTTTAGGGATGGTGATGTTATGAAGAACAGCGTGATGGGTGGGAATTTTATTACTGTGGAGAGGAGGAGGCCAGTTATAAGGGGGGATCCTTGGAGTACTTCTGGGAATCAAAAGTGGAATGGGACTAGTCCTAGTTTTATTGCGATAGCTGATGTGAGAATTAGACATGATGTTGGGTGAGTTATTTGGGTGACGTCCCATTGTCCAGTGTATCATGCGTTGGTTATGCTGGCGAATAGCACTAGTGTTGAGGCAGTTGCTTGGGTTAGAAAGTACTTGGTCGCAGCTTCAATGGCTCGAGGATGGTGGGATTTTGAGATTATAGGGAGGACGGCTAGGGTATTAATTTCCAGGCCGGCCCAGGCCGTGATTCAGTGATTGCTCGAGATTGTGATTGTTGAGCCTAGTAGGAGGCTAGAGATGAAGACTAGTTTTGCTTGGGGGGTCATTAGCAGGGGAAGGGGTTGAACCATCATTTTCGGGGTATGGGCCCGATAGCTTGATTAGCTGACCCTACTAGAAAATAATATAAGGGAAGTATGGAGGGTTTTGATCTCTCTAGTGCAGGTTCAATTCCTGCTTTTCTAAGGTGAGACAGGAAATGAGAGGACTAGTATACCTCTATGTTCACTTTATCATAGTGACCCTTTGGACGTTCAGGCACATTTCCTTTGACTCTTAGGTATGGTGGTAGACCTGCATAGCAGATTGGTAAGCTTGTGTGTCAGAGGCATAAGGCCAGTGTGAGTGGTAGGAAGTTTTTTCATAGGAGATGTATTAGTTGGTCATATCGGAATCGTGGGTAGGAAGCTCGAATTCATAAGAACCCTGCTGACAGAAGGAGGACTTTTGTGGCTAGTACTACTGGGAATAGCTCTTGGGGGAGGTTGAATGGACTTGGGTTGAAGAATAGGATGGCGGTGAGCGTGTTTATTAGTATGATGTTGGCGTATTCAGCTAGGAAGAAGAGAGCGAATGGGCCCGCTGCATATTCTACGTTAAACCCTGAGACTAATTCGGACTCACCCTCTGTGAGGTCGAACGGGGCGCGGTTTGTCTCGGCTAGGGTGGACACATATCATATTATAGCCAGAGGTCAGCAGGAGAAGATGAGGTAGAGCGGCTCTTGGGCGGTGGCAAGGGTGCTGAGGGTGTAGTTACCAGTTAGTAGGATAATGGATAGTAGAATGATTGCTAAGGTGACTTCATAGGAGATAGTTTGTGCTACTGCACGGAGGGCACCGATTAGTGCGTACTTTGAGTTGGATGCTCAGCCGGATCATAGGATGGAGTACACTGCAAGGCTGGACATAGCTAGCAGGAATAGCAGGCCTAGGTTGAGGTCTGCAAGTGGAAATGGTAGGGGGAGAGGGGTTCAGATTGAGATTGCTAGAAGGAGGGCTAGTATAGGGGTTGTGATGAATAGGATGGGGGAGGATGTTGATGGGCGGATTGGCTCTTTAATGAATAGTTTTACTCCATCGGCTAGGGGTTGGAGAAGGCCGAATGGGCCTACGATGTTGGGGCCTTTTCGGCCTTGCATGTAGCTTAGAATTTTGCGTTCTACTAGCGTGAGGAAGGCTACTGCAATTAGAATGGGGAGTGCATAGGAGAGAGCTATTACAAGGTTGATTAAGAGGGGGTATTTGGTCATAGGGTGTTGTAAAGCTAGGGAGAGGATTTGAACCTCTGATTTAAAGGACTTAAGCCTTTTGCATTTGCCGAGCTCTGCCACGCTAGCTAGTCCTTTTCTAGGACGTGGGGGAGGTGATAGCCTTTTGTAATTTAGTTGGCTTCATTACTTAAGGCGAAGGCTTGCTTGTGGTATTGGCCTCGCTTTTCCTATCCTTTCGTACGGGGAAGAGCTCGTCATAGATAGAAACCGACCTGGATTGCTCCGGTCTGAACTCAGATCACGTAGGACTGTTAATCGTTGAACAAACGAGCCCTTAGTAGCGGCTGCACCACTAGGATGTCCTGATCCAACATCGAGGTCGTAAACCTCCCCGTCGATATGGACTCTTGGAGGAGATTGCGCTGTTATCCCTGGGGTAGCTTGGTCCATTGATCAATTATATTGGATCTGGTTGCTATTAGCACGTTGAGTAGTTGCTCTTAGTCTAGATGTAAGGTCTAAGATTTGGAGGTTTTGTTTTGCTCCAAGGTCGCCCCAACCGAAAAAGTGCAAGCCAGTAGCCCGTTGGTGTAAGTGAGCCCGAGTGGGTGGGGATGTAGTTTGGGGTGGTTGCTGCTTTTGAAGTTCCACAGGGTCTTCTCGTCTTATGTGTTTATCCCTGCTTTTGTACAGGGAGATCAATTTCACTGATTGCCTGTAAGAGACAGTTAAGACCTCGTTTAGCCATTCATACGGGTCTCGATTTATGGGACAATTGATTGCGCTACCTTTGCACGGTTAGGATACCGCGGCCGTTGAATTATCTCACCGGGCAGGCATCACCTTCAATACTTGTCTATTGGTTTGCTGAAGGCTATGTTTTTGGTAAACAGTCGGGCCCTGACGAATTTGCCTAGTTCCTTTTACAGGTTTTAATCTTTCTTAGAAGACGCTCCTCTGTCGGGTTAACAAGGTGTGTTAATATTCTGCTTGTTTGATTAGTCGTATATGGGGTGCTTGTTAATAATGTACAGATGTAAGCTTGCGTCGAAGAGGGAGAACCCTAGTTACTCATTCTAGCATTAATTCTCCTATTTAGTTATAGGTTGGCCCGTTAGTGGTGAGGGAGTCATATAGATTAGATATTTTTAGGTGCTGAGCTTTAACGCACTCTTTGTTGATGGCTGCTTGAGGGCCCACAGGTAGTAGTGAGGAAAGGTTATTTATCCGCTCGTAGAGATTGTATTCTTTTTTAAAGGAGCTGTACCTCCTTTAAATAGCCCTTAATTCGCTTCATTAGGGTTCTGGGTTTCCTTGGAGAAGAATTAAGAGTGAACTAAGATTCGTTTCACGGGCAACCAGCTATCACCCAGCTCGATTGGCTTTTCACCTCTACCTACAAGTCATCCCACTCTTTTGCAACAGAGACGGGTTCGCTCATAATAGCTGCTCATAGGTAGCTCGCTTGGGTTTCGGGGAGGCAAACTTAAATTCATTTTGCTTGGTTTTTCTTGCTAGACCATGATGCAAAAGGTACAAGGGTTGATCTTTGCTATTTTAAGCTTAGGATTTTTCATTTTTATTTCATCTTTCCCTTACGGTACGTAGTCTCTATCGCGCCAAGAGGTGTCTTTTCTATCGCCTATACTGGGACTAGCAAATGCTTTGGTTAAGAGTGGTGAGTAGCTTTGTTATTCTGTGTCAGGTATGCTGGGCTAGAGTTTGGCATCAAGACGATCTGTTGTGAGCAGATATTTTTCAGGTGTAAGCTGAATGCTTCGTTTAAGCTACGTCTTGGTGTCCCAAGTACACCTTCCGGTACACTTACCTTGTTACGACTTACCTCCTCTTTGGCTGGGTGGCTTATTATGTATGGGTGGGGTGTGGGTCGCTTTTGAGGAGGGCGACGGGCGGTATGTACGTGCTCCAGAGCCGGCTTAAAGAGGGCTCGCTAATCCCTCTTTACTGCTAAATCCGCCTTCTAGGTACAATTTCATGTGCCTTTGCCGTTGTGTTCTAATTTAGAAAATGTAGCCCATTGCTTCCATTCCATGGGCTATACCTTGACCTGTCTTATTAGCGTATCATGGCTATTGCGTCCACTGTTGGGCCCTCATGGAGGGTGGGCTGGAGACGGCGGTATATAGGCTGTTTTGGGCAAGGAATGGTAGGGTGCATCGTGGATCATCGATTACAGAACAGGCTCCTCTAGGTGGGTTTGGAGCACCGCCAAGTCCTTAGAGTTTTAAGCGTTTGTGCTCGTAGTTCTCGGGCGGATGCTCCGGTTAGATCGAGCATCAAGATTTAGGGCCAGGCATAGTGGGGTATCTAATCCCAGTTTGGGTCCTGGCTTTCGTGGCTTCAATTGATCGTTGGTCTAAGATCTTCTTTGAATAGAGGTCTTATGCCGCATCTTTAGCTTGTGACAACTCAGTTGCTTTTTGGTCTTAGCTACTTGGATAACATGTGACCACTCTTTACGCCGTTATAATGTTGATTTGAGTCTCCTGTATGACCGCGGTGGCTGGCACAGGATTTACCGACCCTTAAATTGCTATGACTAAGTCAAGTTTACACTCATTGCTTAATATTAATTACTGCTGAATACCCGTGGGGGTGTGGCAATTGCGAGGCGTCTTGGGCTACGGTTGAATAAGGGGTGTGCCTGATACCCGCTCCTATCGACCTGAAGATTAGGGTGCCTAGGGCATCTACACTGGATCGCGGATACTTGCATGTATAAATCTAGCAACAACCAACAGTAAGGTTAGGACTAAGTCTTTTGTTCTTGGGTGTGTTTAGCGACCATCTTGGCATCTTCAGTGCCATGCTTTGTATAAGCTACAGGAAC